GTCCCATAGATTTTTCTATTTCAATTGTATGACCTATACGCGTTATCCAAACAAAACGGATGGTTACTCTATTTTATCATGGAATAATAATTTTTCCATTCTTTTTCCTACTTTTTGGATCATAACCAAATCAAAACTTCTCGAATTATCAGAATACGTAGTAAAATAAAATCCTTGGGTATTCAAATAGTAATAGTTCCGTTCATCAGTATACTACTAAAATTGGAATGAAATCCAATCTTATTCAAATATTTCATATCTCTCCTTATCCAAAAGTGAACAATTTGAGTGGAAGGTCCACATTTTTTTTTTTAGAATTAGTCTATTTTTATGATATTTCGTACTACTGTACGATTCCTTTCCTTGTTTGTGGGATTATTTTCCCAAAGGGAAAGGGATAATGAGAAGAATTATAGAATGGATTGCGAATTATGCCTAGATCTCGGATAAATGGAAATTTTATTGATAAGACCTCTTCAATTGTAGCTAATATCTTATTACGAATAATTCCGACAACTTCAGGGGAAAAAAAGGCATTTACCTATTACAGAGATGGTGCGATTTGATTATTCTTTTTTTTTCTTGTTTTTTTTTAGCCCTTGGTCTGAGAGAAAGAGACGCGATTCGGGATAGAAAGAAACAAATTATTGAAATAAACCTACGCTTCGTGAAGGTGAAGTTTAGAGATAGAACAATTCCTTCTGTCGTGTATCCTCGATTGATGCAGCCTCAGATGCTTTAATTATCTATTTTAGTATTGAGCGAAAGGTTACACCTATACTATAAGGTTCTAGTTTGCGGGTCAATCCTACTCCACTAGTACCAATAGGTGGCATAGGGGAAGAAGCACTACTCCTAGGAATCAACAACACGAAAACTTTGTTATAAATTCCCCCTTTCCTTATCGGTATCGGGACTAACAAGAATGGTTGGGACAACAAACATCCATCTCGTTCGTACTTTGGATACCCGTATAACCATCAAAGATCGTTGAAGTGACTAATTCCTGGAAATAGGAGGCGTTGAGGACAAATAAATCGTTGGAGTTACCATTTCCATCTAGCACTAATACGATTGGTGTTAAGAAAAAACAAACCCCTTTCGGGAAGGCTGTCTAGAGATTTCTTGTAAAAATACTAGTCCCTGTCAGTTCATAATGAGAATAGTGAAATTTTCATTCCATAGATTATTTCCCTTAGTACTTTATGCACAGAAGGGAGGAGCCGTATGAGATGAAAATCTCACATACGGTTCTGGAACGGAGATTCTTTGAATAGAATGAACGTGAACGACCGTAACGGATGTCGGCTCAATCCGAAGGAAATTATGCGGAAGCTTTACAGAATTATTATGAAGCTACGCGATCAGAAATTGATCCTTATGATCGAAGTTATATACTCTATAACATAGGCCTTATACACACAAGCAACGGGGAGCATACGAAGGCTTTGGAATATTATTTTCGGGCACTAGAACGAAACCCATTCTTACCACAAGCTTTTAATAATATGGCCGTGATCTGTCATTACGTGCGACTATCTCCACTATAGAAAGAAGAAGGAAAAAAAGATCAAATCGGCTAGTAAATACTAGAAAAAAATAGGCTTTCTACATATGCATCGTCCAAGGCAACGATTTTTATCAGCTGTAGCAAGGAAAGAGACTTCACCAGAACCAAAATATGAAGAAATAGGTACGCCTCTATACTCTATGGATAAAGGATCGAATTGATAGAGAAAGCGCCGTAAAGATCAATTAGCAAGCTATTGGGTCGATACAGTTAAGAACTGCTTACTTATGTCATGATATGAGATAAAAGTTCGGAATCAACTTATGTAATAGAGTCGATCCACTAAGGTATTGAGCAGCGGTGTAGTATCAAATCCCAAAGATAGTAAGTTCTTTTTTCTTACGGAGGAAAGTATTTTTCAACGATTCTATATGAATTTCATATATGAAATGAAACCGAGATAGTTACTTTTCAGAAAATTCTAACGATATAGGGGGATATCTATTCTTCAATCTTCTGAAGGTGTGGGAAAAAAGATAAAACTGATTATTAATCAAAATTAGATTATTAGATTAGAGTTTGAAACTTATGTAATTAACTTCTTCTGGTTAACCCAATAAAAAACGGGATAGGTTTATTAGAAATCTAATTCAGTTAGCATAGGGTAAATTAATAAGATGGGGCACAAAAAGAATCGATTGCCGAGCCGTATGAGGTAGGAAACTCTCAAGTACGGTTCTAAGGGAAGGAATTGACCCACCTATTCCGACCGGGGAGAACAGGCCATTCTACAGGGCGATTCTGAAATTGCGGAGGCTTGGTCCGATCAAGCTGCTGAGTATTGGAAACAAGCTATAGCGCTTACTCCAGGGAATTATATTGAAGCACATAATTGGTTGAAGATCACGGGGCGTTTCGAATTCGAATAAAACCACCCTCTTTAAAAATTGATTCAAATTGGTTATTGGATCCATCAATCAAATCAAATAG